ATTTTTTCGTATTTTGGTTTTTCTTGAATTGAAAACAAAAAAATAGGATTATATGTGAGATCATTTTTTGAATTGTATATTCAATGATTCACTAATCGTAATTAAAATAGATTTTCTATATTCTAGAATAGAATTCGAATAGAATATTTAGAAAAAAGGAAATAAGCGGGTAGCGGGAATCGAACCCGCATCGTTAGCTTGGAAGGCTAGGGGTTATAGTCGACGTTCAATTCATTGCTTTGAACGTCTCTAATTCAAAACCGAACATGAAACTTTGGTTTCATTCGGCTCCTTTATGGAATATGAGTAAATTCATAGATCTAAGATGTGAACAAAATGAACAAAATGATACCCATAACACCTACGTCAGCTTTTTGTTTGAATACAAACAAACAAAATGAATCGCTTTCTAGATGATCCTTCTAGAAGAAGGTGATTCTAACAATCTTTCTAGTTACTTCGTTCTCTATTTCTATTTGAGAGGATCCTAAGGAAAAGGATTTTGTTTCCACCGAGCTAAAACAATATGTCGATGTCTCTAGTAAACCAAAGTCGTCGTTGAATAGCTATTTTGCTCCAATTTATTTCTTTAGAAAAAAAATGGAAGATTTAGTTACGATTCGAAATGGACTTTCTATCTTCTGCCATGGATCCTTTACTCATACTTATTCAATTGGAATTTTTGGTCCAATTCCAAAATTATGTTTCGCAATTTCATAATCCAACTTTTCAATTTATAAGTGACGCATGGATACAAATCACGAGAATTCGTATTTTTTTCTCGAATTTCTCATTGAGAGGTAAAGGATTAAATCTTTTTAAGAAATAAAGTTTTTGGTCGGAATATGAATAAAACCGAAAGACCCTTTAACTATTAACGGTTAATAGAACGAATCACACTTTTACCACTAAACTATACCCGCTACAATATGATTATTGTATACAAATGGATCTTTTGTCGAACAAGATCGTTGAGCATGATCAAGATAGGATCATCAAAGAATCATCAAAATGAGAACGTTGCACTTTTTTGCGGGGAGATCCAAATTAAAATTGTGGAAGAATCGATAGTTTCTTGTTGAGTTTGGTAAAATAGAACAAGAAAAAGAATGTAAATAGTCTTTGTTCTTTTTTTTTGTTGCTTGAATATAAAATATTCAATTGCATATAATAATATAATAACAAAAGTCTTTTTGTTTTCAAATCAGATATCAGATAAATCATTATAATTCGTTGGAACAAAAAAAAGAGCCCGGCTAGGTACTGACCGGGCCGGGCCATGAGAATAAGAAGGGCCTTTCGAACAAAATCAACACAAATGGGTCTTGCTGATTTTTTTTTAGTTCGATTGTTCGGGCGGTCGAGCCCATCTTTTAGATAAAGGAAATTCCCGATTTATGGATCTCTATATATAATAGAATAGAGAAAGAAGAAAGATTCTTTACATTATGTGTAATGTAGTAATTATCTTTTTCAATTGGGAGAGATGGCTGAGTGGACTAAAGCGTCGGATTGCTAATCCGTTGTACGAGTTATTCGTACCGAGGGTTCGAATCCCTCTCTTTCCGTTTCCGTTGATGAATTTATTTGGTTTTTTTCAAATTTTGAAAATCTTAGTGAAACGTGTAGAATAGATAAAATCCTAAGAAAATTTGCAAATTAACTAAAACCAAGGAAAACCCCCTGTATTTTATTCTTCACGTCCAGGATTTCGCCCTGGATCATTAGATAGGAATCCAAAGATAAAGAGAGACACAAAAAATATCACTACGGTATAAACGAAGAGTTTCAGAGTAAGCATTACACAATCTCCAAGATGGTTTTTTTGAAAAAAAAAAGAGAATAGATCTTCTATTTTTCTACCACATATCCTAAAGAAATGAGGTTTTTCTAGAAATGCATTGTCACAAATTCATTTGTTTTTCATTAACCCAAATTTTGGTTTATATCCAAATTAGATATTATATTGTGGGAGACCCTAATAGGGTTAGGGTCTTTCACTGGAAAGGGGGTCAAAAATGAGGAAATGAGGGTAAGCCTGGGTTTTGTCGACTATACACGAATTTCAGCGTGTGAATCGAGGGTTCATACTCTAAAACTTATCTTATTTTTTCAATTGTTAGAATTTTTTTATCGAGGAAATCATAAATTTTCTAGGATATTATTATTCAGGATCTCATCGAAAACTTACAGCAGCTTGCCAAACAAAAGCTAAGAGAAAAAAAAACAAAGGTATGACTGGCATAACATCCACGATTGGATTCAAAAAAGCATAGGCTTCGGGCAATTTGCCGAAGAAAAAACTACTCGAATAAAAGGGAGAATTAATACAAATACAGATCAAACTAACGATATTAAACATAACAGACATTTTGTTATTGGAGATAATTGCATTTTGATTGCGTTTTTGCTATAAGGAAAAAGAAAGTAAGTAAGGTAGACAAAAACCCTTCTTTTTCTTTGAATCCACCCAACCAAAAATCCTCCAATTCTCAAAGGAGGATAGAAGAAATCATACTTTCATACAATATCTTAATTGAATTCTATGTAATGATCAATAAATTAAGTTGAATTCTATATCTATATGTATCAAAATCCTAGTACCAATCGATTCTATAGATTTATAGATATTTGGACTCGAGTTGACAAACAAGCAATACCAATATTATTGTTTCTTAGTGTCGATTAGAAATTGAAATGGGGCGTGGCCAAGTGGTAAGGCAACGGGTTTTGGTCCCGCTATTCGGAGGTTCGAATCCTTCCGTCCCAGCGCAGTCCATTTTTTATGCTCCATTATTCCTATAGAAAGAAATAGGGGAGTGGGTAGGAGTTAATCCATATTAATTTTAATATCTGTGTCTGTTCGAATTTCATTAATAAATGATCAAGTTCCATATTATATAGAAATATGTTATGGAGCTGATGTTTTTTCTTTGAATCTAATTTGATTTATGTATTTCGTGTTTGACTCGAATGAAAAATTGGAAATCTATTATCTATTTAAGGCTTGAGGCAAGGGTGATTTATCCTATCCCTTTGTATTCACTTTCTCACAAGAGTCAATATTCCTCAACCCCATTTAAACCAAATACATATCAATCGTATAATATAATTATATAAATGTTACGTATCATTCTATTTCAATGACAAGAAAATTTTGGGTTCTTTGTGAAAAAGATTTGTAATCCTTAAATTATTTAAACTAAAATTATAGATATTCGATAATCTAGAATATCTATAACAGTGACAATTGTTCAGTCTATCTGATAGATACGAAGAACCTCCCCTTTCAAATTTATATTTGAAATTCAATCAGTGATGAGTCAATTCAAAAAGAACGACCGATCCTCCTATGAAGATAAAAGGTGATGCTTATTGTCCAATTTTCTTCAAATTCCATTTAATAATAATAATGATGTAGAAATAGGAAACCTTTTCAATTTCAATTAGAAAGATTCCTTGTACGTGGAAGCTTTGAAAAAGTAAGAAATCATTTAATCTATCCTATTGAGTCACTTGAAGATGCAGATTCAAAAAGTTATTCGTTTCTCTATTTCTATTTTTTTCTCGGATCTATATATTATTTATGTATGTTAAAAATGCCGTCTTGCTAAGACTTTTTCAGAAAAATAGTTCCACATATCATATATTCATATATAGAAGAAAAGTCTAGATTACGATGTCTATGGACAGCTGAACCAGTGACTATTCATGATTCCATAATTGAATCAATTTCATACCGGTTCCAAATTAGAGGAATGTTATGGTAAAACTTCGTTTGAAACGATGTGGTAGAAAGCAACGTGCGACTTGAAGGACACGATCCGTTGTGGATTTTTACATCCACCATTTTTGATTTGTCTAGGAATAAGGGTGCTCTTGGCTCGACATTGTTTGTTCTGTTACACCCGAACCCTTCGTTTTTTGTTGGGTTGTAAATAGTGCACGCTGGAGCTCGAATAGAAAGTATTAATTCATTTCTCGGGGGCAAGGATCTAGGGTTAATGCCAATCAATTGGAGGAACAACTTCGTAAATATATCGAACATATATAGGAATCGAAAGGATCCAATTCGAGCAAGTTTCCAATTCAAAAGCAAAACTTGTTGAAATTGATTCAATTTTTTCGATTCAACGTGTATCACGCGGGAATCGACTGTCCATAGGATTTTTTGATCGAAAGAAATCAAAAGGGGGTATGTTGCTGCCATTTTATTTTGAAAGAATTAAGAAACACCGAAGTAATGTCTAAACCCAATGATTAAAAATAAGGAAAGGATCTAAGAACAAGGAAACACCCTTTTAATTGTCTCAATCGTCTCAATAACTGGATCGGACTAAAGAATCCAAATAGAATTTGAAATGGTTTAAACGAGACAAACAAAAGGGAGTAAAGACGACTCAATAAATGAAATTGACTAAAGATTTTTCCTTTGAACTATTTGAGAGTTATCCAACTTGAGTTATGAGTACGAATGGTTTATTTTTCATTTTCAGGAAGAAAAAAAGACTGAAATCATAGTCTAATTTATTTTATGGGCGCATTTGTCATTTAATTTATTAGAATTGCATATATAGACAAAACTTCGAATCAAATCATTTTTTCGCGAGCTGTACGAGGAGAAAACTTCCTATACGGTTCTGGGGGGGGTATTGTTCATCTACATCTATCCCAATGAGCCATCTATCGAATCGTTGCAATTGATGTTCGATCCCGAAGAGAAGGAAAAGATCTTAGAAGGGTGGGCTTTTATGATCCAATGAAGAATCAAACTTTTTTAAATGTTCCTCTTATTCTATATTTCCTTGAAAGGGGTGCTCAACCCACGGGAACTGTTCAGAATCTTTTAAAGAAAGCCGAAGTTTTTAAGGAACTTCCGCCTAATCAAATGAAATTCAATTAAAGAAATACCAGGGGGGGTAGCGACTTGTATATAACTTTGTCTAACTTTTTTCTACTTGCCCCCCTTTTTCTTTTTTTCTTCCGTATTCATATTTATTTATCATGGATTCTGTCGAATCTTATGGTCTAGATCGTCTAGAATGACCAAATTGATTGATCTTATAAATATCAAATTTCCGCATTTCCTTTATTTAATTGTGTGGTTTTCATTGGAACTCGACCAAGCAAGAACAAGGAATCCACTTTGCTTAGTCCACTTAGATTGATGAAATACATTAGCATTAGGGACTAAAAAATCCGATATTTTTTTTTGAATTCTTCCTTTTTTATTCTTCGATTTATACTTTTTCTATCTATGTAGATTAGATATGTAGTGTCAATCCAAGACAATTTTGAATATTATTGTATTTCATTGTTAAATTGAAATTCAAAGGATTTAAAAAAGGATTTTATTTCATGCAATTTCTCTTTTCCAATGTATTCTTTTCTCAACATTTATATTGACAACAGTGTATTGAACAAATATAATTCATCGTGATAAGCGATCCGGGTCTATTTATTTTTGTCCCATAGTTTTGTTACTTTATCTTATTCAAATGATGTTTTCTTTGATACAAGAGATTTTTTTGATTGAAAGAAAGCTAGATAACATAAGAGATGCTCTATCCATTTTCACAATGCTGTATCTTTTTTTTTTCTTTTATCTGACAATTTCTTGTATTTTCATCGAATCACTTCATTTTTATGTTTTGAATCCATTATCAAATCTGTTTTTTTGTTAGATTTGTTAACTCAAGGGTTTGATTAGTTTGTATAATATCTTTTTTTCTCTTTGTTTAAAATCAATTTAATTGAATTTGATTGTATCTATACACCCTTTGTTGAGGTTTTGTTTAATCTATGTTTGTTTTTTTCGGGTTGCTAACTCAACGGTAGAGTACTCGGCTTTTAAGTGCGGCTAGAATCTTTTACACATTTGGATGAAGTGACGAATTCGTCCGTAACCTTGGTAAACTTTGGAAGACCGCGACTGATCCTGAAAGGGAATAAATGGAAAAAATAGCATGTCGTATCAATGGAGAGTTCTGAGGATATTTCATTCTTATCGGATTGGTATAAAACCTTTTTCGAATTCTTGGAACGGAACAAAAGAAAGTTGGGTCGAATGAATAAATGGATAGGAGCCCTGCGGCTTCAATTAATTATCAGAAAGAAAAAGCAACCGGCTTCTGTTCTTAATTTGAATAATTTCCCGATCTAACTAGACGTTAAAAATAAATTGGTGCCTGATACGGGAAGCACTTATCACTCCACTCGTGGATTCTATTTTTTTTAATGAATCCTAACTATTGACATTCTCCATTATGGACTGAAGATGCGTGTGTAAAAGAAGCAGTATATTGATAAAGAAAGTTTTCCGAAATCAAAAGAGCGATTCGGTTTAAAAAATAAAGGATTTCTAACCATCTTGTTATTCTATAACATAAACATAGACGAATTAAATGAAATGGATGGGAAAAGGAGAGGGTAGAGAATCTGTTGATAAGTTTATCTGTCCCCGAGGTATCGATTTTTACAGAATACCTTGTTTTGACTGTATCGCACTATGTATCATTTGATAACCCCCCCAATCTTCTACCTTTAATTCAAATCGAATTTCAAATGGAGGAAATCCAAAGATATTTACAGCTGGAGAGATCTGAACAACATGACTTCCTATATCCACTTATCTTTCAGGAGTATATTTATGCATTTGCTCATAATCGTGCTTTGAGTAAATTGATTTTGTCGGAAAATCTAGGTTATGACAATAAATCCAGTTTACTGATTGTGAAACGGTTAATTACTCGACTGTATCAACAGAATCATTTTCTGATTTCTCCTAATGATTCTAACCAAAATCCATTTTGGGTGCGCAACAAGAATTTGTATTCTCAAATCATATCAGAGGGGTTTGCTTTTATTGTCGAAATTCCATTTTCTTTACAATTCCTATCCTGTCGAGAAGGGGAAACGAACAAGATAGGAAAATCTCAGAATTTACGATCAATTCATTCAATATTTCCCTTTTTCGAGGACACTTTTTCACATTTTCATTTTGTGTTAGATATGGTAATACCTCGCCCTGTTCATGTGGAAATCTTGGTTCAAATCCTTCGCTATTGCGTAAAAGATGCTTCCTCCTTGCATTTATTACGAGTCTTTCTCAATGAATATTGTAATTGGAATAGTCTTCTTATTCCAAAGAAAGCCAGTTCCCCTTCTTCAAAAAAAAATACAAGATTATTCTTATTCTTATATAATTCTCACGTATGTGAATATGAATCCATTTTCGTCTTTCTACGTAACCAATCTTTTCATTTACGATCAACATCTTCTGGAGTTTTTCTTGAACGAATCTATTTCTATATAAAAATAGAACGTCTTGTGAACGTCTTTGTTAAGATTAAGGATTTGGGGGCAAACCTGCGGTTGGTCAAGGAACCTTTCATGCATTATATTAGGTATCAAAAAAGATCCATTCTGGCTTCCAAAGGGACATTCATTTTCATGAAGAAGTGGAAATTTTACCTTGTCACTTTTTGGCAATGGCATTTT